AACAAGGAAATCTTTTGTATAGACATTCGAACCACTGTTGGTCATATTTCTTTTTATCGAGAGATAGAAGAAGCCGTACAAGGGTTTTGCCGGGCTTGCTCATATAGTACCTAAGCTAAAAAATTCTATGATACCCGCGATAATTCGATTCGGGTCTCCCCGTCTCAACTAGTATTCTAATTCGTGAATTTCTCCGCTAATCAAGATCGAGGAAAGGCAGTCTTCGAATCACTGACTCAAATCCATTGTCGAATCCTACTCAACTGAATAGCGAGGTACTTATGGCAGAACGGGCCGATCTAGTCTTTCACAATAAAGCGATAGATGGAACTGCCATGAAACGACTTATTCGCAGATTAATAGATCACTTTGGAATGGCATATACATCACATGTCCTGGATCAAGTAAAGACTCTGGGTTTCCAGCAAGCCACTACTACATCCATTTCATTAGGAATTGATGATCTTTTAACAATACCTTCCAAGGGGTGGCTAGTACAAGATGCGGAACAACAAAGTTTAATTTTGGAAAAACACCATCATTATGGGAATGTACACGCGGTAGAAAAATTACGTCAATCCATTGAGATCTGGTATGCTACAAGTGAATATTTACGACAACAAATGAATCCTAATTTTAGGATGACTGATCCTTCTAACCCAGTCCATATAATGTCTTTTTCGGGAGCGAGAGGAAATGCATCTCAGGTCCATCAATTAGTAGGTATGAGAGGATTAATGTCGGATCCTCAAGGACAAATGATTGATTTACCCATTCAAAGCAATTTACGCGAAGGACTCTCTTTAACGGAATATATTATTTCCTGCTACGGAGCTCGCAAAGGAGTTGTGGATACTGCTGTACGAACATCAGATGCTGGATACCTCACGCGCAGACTTGTTGAAGTAGTTCAACACATTGTTGTACGTAGAACAGATTGTGGCACCATCCGAGGTATTTCTGTGAGTCTTCAAAATGGGATGATAACAGAAAGAATTTTTATCCAAACATTAATTGGTCGTGTATTAGCGGACAATATATATATGGGTTCACGATGCGTTGCCATTCGAAATCAAGATATTGGGATTGGACTTGTTAATCGATTCATAACCTTTAGAGCAAAATCAATATCTATTAGAACTCCCTTTACTTGCAGGAGTACATCTTGGATCTGTCGATTATGTTATGGCCGTAGTCCCACTCATGGCGACCTGGTCGAATTGGGAGAAGCGGTAGGTATTGTTGCGGGTCAATCTATTGGGGAACCCGGGACTCAACTAACATTAAGAACTTTTCATACCGGTGGAGTATTTACAGGCGGTACGGCGGAACATGTACGAGCTCCTGATAATGGAAAAATCAAATTCAATGAACATTTGGTTCATCCCACACGTACACGTCACGGCTATCCAGCTTTTCTATGTTATATAGACCTATATGTAACTATTGAGGGTCAAGATATTCTACATAATGTGAATATTCCCCCAAAAAGTTTGATTTTAGTTAAAAATGATCAATATGTAGAATCAGAACAAGTCATTGCCGAGATTCGCGCCGAAGCATCCATCTTGAATTTTAAAGAGAGGGTCCGAAAACATATTTATTCTGACTCAGAGGGAGAAATGCACTGGAGTACCGCTGTGTACCATGCACCCGAATATACATATGGTAATGTTCATCTCTTACCAAAAACAAGCCATTTGTGGATATTATCAGGAGTTCCGCACAGATCCAGTATAGTCCCTTTTTCGCTCCACAAGGATCAAGATCAAATAAATATTCATTCTCTTTCTGTCGAACGAAAATATATTTCTAACCTTTCAGTGACTGATGATCAAGCGAGACATAAATTGTTTAGGTCGGATCCTTCTGGTAAAAAGGAGGGGGGGGTTCTTGATTATTCAGTACCTGATCGAATCATATGTAAGGGTCATTGTAATTTTATATACCCCGCTATTCTTGACGAGAATTCTGATTTATTGGCAAAGAGACGAAGAAATAGATTCATCATTCCATTACAATCGAATCAAGAACAAGAAAAAGAACTAATACCCCGTTCAGGTATCTCGATTGAAATACCCATAAATGGTCTTTTCCGTATAAATAGTATTCTTGCTTATTTCGACGATCCTCGATATAGAAGAAAGAGTTCGGGAATTACTAAATATGGGACTATAGAGGCGGATTCTATCGTCAAAAAAGAGGATTTGATTGAGTATCGAAGAACAAAAGAATTTCGGCCAAAATACAAAATGAAAATAGATCGATTTTTTTTCATTCCCGAGGAAGTGCATATCTTACCCGGAGCTTCTTCCATAATGGTACGGAACAATAGTATCATTGGAGTAGATACGCGAATTACTTTCAATATAAGAAGCCGAGTAAGCGGATTGGTCCGAGTGGAGAAAAAAAAAAAAAAGATTGAACTCAAAATATTTTCGGGGGATATCTATTTTCCTGGAGAGACAGAAAAGATATCCTGGCACAGCGGTATCTTGAT